TATGATTATTCTATGTATGATAATAAATATAGTTGGAATAATTACATCAACAGTTGCATTGACAGTTATCTTCGTTCTCAAATCGGGATTGCTAGTTCTATTTTAAGTGGTAGTGAAAGTTACAGCGAAAGTTATATTTCTACTTACATTTTGGGTGAAAGTAGAAATAGTAGTGAAACCGGGAATTCCAGGCTAAGAACTAGCACGAACGGCAGCGATTTCGCTCTAAGAGAAAATTCTAATGATCTCGGCGTAACTCAAAAATACAAGCATTTGTGGGTTCAATGTGAAATTTGTTATGGATTAAATTATAAGAAATTTTTTAAATCAAAAATGAATATTTGTGAACAATGTGGATATCATTTGAAAATGAGTAGTTCAGATAGAATTGAACTTTCGATTGATCCAGGCACTTGGGATCCTATGGATGAGGAGATGTTCTCTCTGGATCCCATTGACTTTCATTCAGAGGAGGAACCTTATAAAGATCGTATTGATTCTTATCAAAAAAAGACAGGATTAACCGAGGCCATTCAAACCGGCATAGGTCAACTAAACGGCATTCCCGTAGCAATTGGGGTTATGGATTTTCAGTTTATGGGGGGTAGTATGGGATCGGTAGTAGGCGAGAAAATTACTCGTTTAATCGAGTATGCTACCAATCAATTTTTACCTCTTATTCTAGTGTGTGCTTCCGGAGGAGCACGCATGCAAGAAGGAAGTTTGAGCTTGATGCAAATGGCTAAAATTTCTTCCGCTTTATATGATTATCAATCGAATAAAAAGTTAGTTTATGTATCAATCCTTACATCTCCTACGACTGGTGGGGTGACAGCTAGTTTTGGTATGTTGGGGGATATCATTATTGCTGAACCCAACGCCTACATTGCATTTGCAGGTAAAAGAGTAATTGAACAAACATTGAATAAGACAGTACCTGAAGGTTCACAAGCGGCTGAATTTTTATTCCATAAGGGCTTATTCGATCCAATCGTACCACGTAATCTGTTAAAGGGCGTTCTGAGTGAGTTATTTCAGCTCCACGCTTTCTTTCCTTTGAATCATAACTTAAGTAGAACCTTAACTTAAGTAAGTTAATAGTTAATTAAATTGAATTCCTTAAATTATTTTCTTTCTGGCGAATAACTATTTAGAATAAGTATTTATTTATCGGAATCAAAGGAAAAATCCGAAGAATGGATTTTTTTTGGTGACATAAGAGGAAATTATGGAAAGAATCATACAGATAATTTTTTTTTTTACCGATATCCCTGATATCCCTGATATCCCTGATATCCCTGATTCCTAATTAGGAAACCTCTATGAACAAGATAAAAGAGCGAATTCTTTTTCCGCGAAATTCAATTGGGCAGGGTAGTAAATTAAATAATAAATAAAACGAATTTCATGTTCTTTTCTTCCTATGTTCTTTTCTTCCTTTCGTATTATATTATAACTATAAACTATAACGAATTTTGGAATAATTTATAAGGGGAAGAAACTCTTTATTAAATTCAAATTATTAAATTCAAATTATAAGACAAGAAAAAGATAATAGAAGAATAACAAACAAGTGGATTATCATACATGTATTTCATGTAGAAAAATGAATAAGTCCATTTAGTTAGTTCTATATTCCTTGCACTTTCTTATATATACTCACTTAGATATACTTAGTATAATTATATAGGAATTCTAATAATTTTAAGAGATCCTTCTATTTAAGATATCTTTCTAACAATATAATATAGCGATAATAGGTAAAAAGATTAATATAACAATAAATAAATAACAGGTACAAATATTAAATCGAGGTGCCCATTCTATGACAATTCTCAACAACTTACCCTCTATTTTTGTGCCTTTAGTGGGCTTAGTATTTCCGGCAATTGCAATGGCTTCTTTATCTCTTCATGTTCAAAAAAACAAGATTTTTTAGATCTGATGGGGACAAATTTCATCTATTTTTTTTTTTTCAAGACTTAGACTTGGATCATAACACAGATATCTATTAAGTATAATATGGTATAACTTGTGGCTTCTTTCAAACAGAAAAGAAAGGGCAGGCGTAAACGTAAATATGATATATGAGTAAACGAGCTATTTGTTGAAAATAAGTCGCGATTGGGGCGGATGCCTGAAATAAATGCAAAGCCCATGTAGCTATATATGTGTAGTATGTGTAGATAGGGGATCATATGAGGGGGCTCCTATTATTTTACTTTTAGATCTAACGAATTGCTTCGAAAGATTCACATCAGAATAGTGCAAGTTGATGAAAGTTCCTTCGGAAACAAAAAAACGTAAAGTAAAATTCATTTTGGCCGGTCTCCCACTTCCAATAAAATGCAACTAGATCTAGTATGAGTTGGCGATCAGAACATATATGGATAGAACTTATAGCGGGGTCTCGAAAAATAAGTAATTTCTGCTGGGCCATTATACTTTTTTTAGGTTCATTGGGGTTTTTATTGATTGGAATTTCCAGTTATCTTGACAGAAATTTGATATCTTTATTACCGTCTCAGCAAATCCTTTTTTTTCCACAAGGGATCGTGATGTCTTTCTATGGGCTCGCCGGTCTGTTTATTAGCTCTTATTTGTGGTGCACAATTTCGTGGAATGTAGGTAGTGGTTATGATCGATTCGATAGAAAAGAAGGAATAGTGTGTATTTTTCGTTGGGGATTTCCAGGAAAAAATCGTCGCATCTTACTACGACTCTTTATGAAAGATATTCAGTCTATCAGAATAGAAGTTAAAGAGGGTTTTTATGCTCGGCGTGTCCTTTATATGGAAATCAGAGGCCAGGGGGCCATTCCTTTGACTCGTACTGATGAGAATTTGACTCCACGAGAAATTGAGCAAAAAGCAGCGGAATTGGCCTATTTTTTGCGTGTACCAATTGAAGTATTTTGAAATAAACCGAAGCACTTTTCTTAGCAGGAGGTAAAAAACCAAAAAATCCTCTTTTTTTTTTTCTATAACATAACTTAACTTAAATTTATTCATAATACTGCTGAACCAAAGAAGACGTATATTATATATACGGAATATATACGGAAAACGGAAAAATTCGAAAACGGAACTTTTTTTTATGCGTATGTAAATTCACAAAATTCAAGGACTAACCACTGACTCAAAAATAAAAAAGAGGGAATAGATTCGCGGGTTCGAAGCTTTCTATTCTAAATTCTAATATCTAATATTAGAATAGAACTTATGCTTGATAGAAATATTAGATCGTATAGAGTTGACGAATGAAGCGGATTCATTAAAAATTCACAGACGAAAAAATGGAAAAAAAAGCATTCATTCCCCTTCTATATCTTACGTCTATAGTATTTTTGCCCTGGTGGGTCTCTTTTTCATTTAATAAAAGTCTGGGATCTTGGATTATTAATTGGTGGAATACTAGTAAATCCGAAACTTTTTTAAATGATATTCAAGAAAAGAGTATTCTAGAAAAATTAATAGAATTTGAGGAACTCTTCCTGTTGGACGAAATGATAAAGGAATACCCCGAAACACATCTACAAAAGTTTCGTATCGGAATCCACAAAGAAACGATCCAATTGATCAAGATGCACAACGCAGATCGTATAGATACGATTTTGCACTTCTCGACAAATATAATCTGTTTCGTTATTCTAAGTGGTTATTCTTTTTTAGTTAATGAAGAACTTTTTATTCTTAATTCTTGGGTTCAAGAATTCATATATAACTTAAGCGACACGATAAAAGCCCTTTCTATTCTTTTATTAACCGACTTATGTATAGGATTCCATTCACCCCACGGTTGGGAACTAATGATTAGCTCTTTCTACAAGGATTTTGGATTTGCTCATAATGATCAAATTATATCTGGACTTGTTTCCACCTTTCCAGTAATTTTCGATACAATTTTTAAATATTGGATCTTCCGTTATTTAAATCGTGTATCTCCGTCACTTGTAGTGATTTATCATTCAATGAATGACTGAAAAATGATCCACCGATCCAATTAGAATTTTGTTATTTTGTCCATAAGTAAAATAAAATATTCAAAATCTTACTTTTTTTTTTATACACTTATTTTTTCTATACATCCAAGAGATTCGGATTCCTCCTATATTTTAGTATTTTAGTAAAAATTTTTCAGTAACTAGCAGCATCGTGGATAGGGAACTATCCTAGCGACCTACCTAATTTTATTGTAGAAATTTTCTGGATCAACGACTGGACCATGCAAACTAGAAAGACCCTCTCTTGGATAAAGGAAGAGATTACTCGCTCCATTTCCGTATCGCTCATGATATATATAATAACTGGGACATACATTTCAAATGCATATCCCATTTTTGCACAGCAGGGTTATGAAAATCCGCGCGAAGCAACTGGTCGTATTGTATGCGCGAATTGTCATTTAGCTAATAAGCCCGTGGGTATTGAGGTTCCACAAGCGGTACTTCCTGATACTGTATTTGAAGCAGTTGTTCGAATTCCTTATGATATGCAACTAAAACAAGTTCTTGCTAATGGTAAAAAGGGAGCTTTGAATGTGGGGGCTGTTCTTATTTTACCTGAGGGGTTTGAATTAGCCCCTCCTGATCGTATTTCGCCAGAGATGAAAGAAAAGATAGGTAATCTCTCTTTTCAGAGTTATCGCCCCGCTAAAAAAAATATTCTTGTGATAGGTCCCGTTCCTGGTCAAAAATATAGTGAAATCACCTTTCCTATTCTTTCTCCGGACCCTGCTGCTAAGAAGGATGCTCACTTCTTAAAATATCCCATATACGTAGGCGGGAACAGGGGAAGGGGTCAGATTTATCCCGACGGGAGCAAGAGTAACAATACGGTTTATAATGCTACAGCAGCGGGTATAGTAAGCAAAATCATACGAAAAGAAAAAGGGGGGTACGAAATAACTATAACAGATGTGCCAGAGGGGCGTCAAGTGATTGATAGTATCCCCCCAGGACCAGAACTTCTTGTTTCAGAAGGCGAATCCATCAAACTCGA